ATTACATAGTATATATATAACATATATTTAATAATCTAAACCAAATCCTATTTCTTAATTCTAATTCATTTTTGATCCGACTGGAATAGAAATAGGATTTTCAGGGATAAGGAATAAACAAACCATGGATAAATCCAAGCGACCTTTTCTTAAATCCAAACGATCTTTTCGTAGGCGTTTGCCCCCGATCCAATCGGGGGATCGAATTGATTATAGAAATATGAGTTTAATTAGTCGGTTTATTAGTGAACAAGGAAAGATATTATCTAGACGAGTGAATAGATTGACCTTGAAACAACAACGATTAATTACTATCGCTATAAAACAAGCTCGTATTTTATCTTTGTTACCCTTTCTTAATAACGAGAAAAGGTTTGAAAGAACCGAGTCGCCCGCCAGAAGTTTTCGAACCAGAAATAAATAGACTTACTCTTGAATCGAATCCAAATTCCAATCTGAATTCAAACGCGGATGACTATTTTGTTAGAAAAATACAAGAATCTAGATTTCATTGTCGTAAGAAAAAAAAGATTCACAGAGTCGGGGAATAATAAATCTTTTTTTTTTGTTCGCTCAGTCTCCTTTTTATCAATTTTTTATCATACTAATTTTAACTATACCTTCCCGGAGTTTATTCTCCGGGGAACGTCATTTAAATTTTTTCGGTGGATTCCTTACAATCCCTTTCTTTTATGATCTCATTGGAAATCATATAAAGACAATTCCTATTTAATATAGCTATTTGTGCAAGTATTTTACGATTAAGAAGTAATTTCCTCTTGTACAAATGATGTATTAATCTACTATAACTATAGGATACCCTACCTTCACGAATTACTGCATTTATTCGAGTAATCCACAAACGACGAAAATCTCTCTTTTGCCTATCTCGATCGCGATGAGCAGAAACCAAAGCTCTTATTTTCTGTTGAGTAATAGTTCGAGTCAATCTTGAATGAGCCCCCCGAAAGCTTGATGCAAATAAACGAATTTTTGTTCTACGTTTACGAGCTACATATCCTCGTCTAATTCTGGTCATTGAATAAATAAAACTTTGATGAATAACTAAATTGATTGTTTATTTCCGTTCTTTCAGTTATTCTTTTCCTCTTTACCGATCCATTAATAACAAAACGGATTCTTCCAATGTATAAAATCAAAATTCCAATGGCTTTTGCTACTATAACCTTCCCGACCACTATTTTTTTTAAGGCATTTCGCCGCTAAATCAAAAATTCATTGATACCAAGATACCTGGTCAAAAAAAAAACAAGAGTAAATATGAATAGATAAAAGAAAAGAATAGTGGTTCCGTCGTTTCTATGGTTACTTCTTAAACGGTGAGGTCCTCTCTATACACCGGAGCCCCTTCCTTAATCAATATTTATGGGTAACTTGTACAGTTCACACCCTTTGGCTCTACCCATGAATTATTTAGTAATAGGTCTTTCACAACGAGATCTGCCTATACAGTAACGGTATTTAATTATGAGATTTAGCTAGGTAGCTGACCCTGTGAGTCCGTTCTTGCAAAAGTGAGAACATCGTTTTTCTGCTTATTTCCCCCGCTTAATGGATAACCCTTTTTTACCAATGGGGAATTGCTTTTCATCTTAAATTCAGGTGATTGGATTTGCACCAATGGAAACCATAAATTGCATACACAGGGATATAAGGGATTTTTTTTCTAGGATAGTGAGTGGAATTCTTCCATTCTATCCTATTCACTGGTACTGATCATTGATACTGGAAAAAGGCTTTCCTTTCTTGTTTGTGTACCAGCTCATGATTTGAACGCGTCACACATACACCCTAGTACATGTTCCTCGGCGCTGAGGACATCCCTGAAGAGCGGGGGATTTCGTGACATTTCTTATTGGCTGTCTTGTGTTTCTAATAAGTTGTTTAATCGTTGGCATGCTGAATTATATACATACTAGGCTGGTTTAGATCGATCCTAACCGGATTATTATCAATTGCTTCTATTTAGATTCTATTTACTAGACTATTAAACGCGGTAAGAATCTAAATAAAATCACAGATTGACGCGAAATCTTTGCTATTTTCATTCAACCAACCGCTACAAGATCAACAATTCCATGAGCTTGGGCTTCTGTTGCTGACATAAAAACATCCCTTTCCATATCTTCGGATACAATCCATAAGGGTTTGCCCGTTCTTTGTACATAAACCCTTGTGATGGTTTCGCGCAGTTTCAGTAGTTCTTCCGCTTCCAGGATAAATTCTCCCGTTTGTGCCTCATAAAAAGAGCTAGCGGGTTGATGGATCATTACCCTGATGATAAATCAATGGTTCCTCTATCTTGCATAATGAGGTGAAAACAAAAGAATAAAAAAAAGGATAAATTGAACAACCGTACAGGCATCTTTTTGTGCAGTGCATACGGCTCTATAATGGAATTTACTTTGACCTTCCATCGAATTAAGGAGAAAATATAGGATCTATAAGACCCGGATTGGCAAATGGTCCAATTACCACCCTTCCTTTCGGGCAAGTTCAAAAATACTATGATGGTTCCGTTGCTTCATATATTTATGGCTTCTGTGATTCAGCAATCCCAAAGTTTCTTTTTGAGCTAGGGGAAATTTTATTTCTTTTTTTTTTCGACTCTATACAAAAAAAAGTTTGTGACGCTTAAATGGATTCCCGATAGATAAGAAACAATCGGAAATACCTTTTATCTCATACTACTCTTTCAATACATAATCTAATGTTTGAAAAAATACTAATAATTTTCTCATATTGAATTCGAAGTGCCATGCTATTATTACTTAATATTCCTGCGAAGGCATAGTCTTTTTTCTCTCAAATTAAAAATAAAAAACTCAATGGCGCCAAGCGTGAGGGAATGCTAGACGTTTGGTAATTTCTCCTCCGACCAGGATAAAGGATCCCATTGAAGCGGCCAACCCCATGCATATTGTATGTACATCTGGTCGTACAAATTGCATGGTATCATAAATAGCTACTCCGGGTATTACCCATCCTCCGGGAGAGTTTATAAACAAATAGAGATCCTTGGTATCGTCCTCTATACTCAGATATACCATAAGACCAATAAGTTGATTAGAGATCTCACTATCAACCTCTTGGCCTAAAAAAAGCAATCTTTCTCGATAAAGTCGGTTGATTAGGATAGTATAAAGTACTATCCCTTAGGAACCGTACACGCACCTTTTGATGCATACGGTTCAAAAAAAATGAAATAGCGAAAAAAAAAAACAAATCAATGTGTAGATTCCAGCCCCCTTTGCATAGTAGGCTCTGTCTAACTTTCTTTTAGCAAAGGAACCTTTTCTTCTATTGTTCAAGAAAGATAAGTTTTCGATTGTTTCTCTAGTCTAGACTATAAATATATATACTTAACTATAATAAAAAAAATTCACTAAACGTATTGAACTAACTTTTCATTGATGTATTGTTTCATCGAGATCCAATCCAAATCACGATGTAATTTTCTTGTTCCTGAATGGGCCTCTTCAATTCTTTTAGGTTTATGCTCTACTCCAGGTAAAGATATGCCCGATTTCAATTTGCACATATAGGACAAATGCTTCCCAATACCACTTCTTTATTTTGTTTCAATTTATTTTATTTGATGTCTTCCGTCAAATATTTGACATATTCATCATATTATTTGATTGATTAACACTTTGAGATCACTCCTATTTATATATTTATATAAAATATTTATATAAAAAAAGGGGGGGCGTTTATGATACAAGTAATAATATCTATTACAGATTGGGTTTTTTCTAAACGGAGCCTGGATACTTCATTTTATTGGTCCAACCAAGCCAACCATAAATTATTTTAATTGATATGGTAATATTAATCTAGATCCCCCAAAATGGATCCAAATCGAATTGCACTTCACGCTCCAAATTTTTGATAATTAAATCAATCTTTCTTGGGTGAAACAGAGGATATCTCTATCGGGGGAGAGAACGGGGAAATCCCATATGACCCAATATATCTGACAAGTCACACTATACGTCAACCCAAGATGCATCTTCCTCTCCAGGACTTCGAAAAGGTACTTTTGGAACACCAATAGGCATAAAATGAAAGAAAAAATAATTAAGTACTAGATTTCACTTTGATGTGGAAACGTAATTTAGGGGGTAAATTGTCGTCATAATATTAGCCGTTATTCTATTTGAATCTTTTTTATTCATATATGAGATAAGGTCATAGTCATAAAGGAAGGAAGAATTTTAAAACCAAAGAAAAAAAGTCTTACGAATAGGTCTTTCGAATGATGAACAAGTACGGGTGTATTCGCTCATAGAAAACGGGTTCAACCCACCATTGCGTATTGATACTTATCGGGTATAGAATAGATCCGCTTCTCTTTGTTCCTACGAACAGAATTGTTTCATTATTGCCACAACAGAATCGAACAAATATTAACTCCTGCTCCGAGATAATCCACTGAATGGGGGAGATCCATAGCATAGTTTTTCAATGCAATAAAGTTACATAGTGTCTATTTTTCTTTGATAAAAGGGGTATTTCCATGGGTTTGCCTTGGTATCGTGTTCATACCGTTGTATTGAATGATCCCGGTCGGTTGATTGCTGTCCATATAATGCATACAGCTCTGGTTGCTGGTTGGGCCGGTTCGATGGCTCTATATGAATTAGCAGTTTTTGATCCTTCTGATCCCGTTCTTGATCCAATGTGGAGACAAGGCATGTTCGTTATACCCTTTATGACTCGTTTAGGAATAACCAATTCATGGGGCGGTTGGAGTATCACAGGAGGGACTATAATGAATCCAGGCATTTGGAGTTATGAAGGTGTGGCTGGAGCGCATATTGTGTTTTCTGGCTTGTGCTTCTTAGCAGCTATTTGGCATTGGGTGTATTGGGATCTAGCAATATTTACTGATGAACGTACAGGAAAACCTTCTTTGGATTTGCCCAAGATTTTTGGAATTCATTTATTTCTTTCAGGGGTGGCTTGTTTTGGTTTTGGCGCATTTCATGTAACAGGGTTGTATGGTCCTGGAATATGGGTGTCCGATCCTTATGGACTAACTGGAAAAGTACAATCTGTAAATCCAGCGTGGGGTGTGGAAGGTTTTGATCCTTTTGTTCCGGGAGGAATAGCCTCTCATCATATTGCAGCGGGGACATTGGGCATATTAGCGGGCCTATTCCATCTTAGTGTTCGTCCGCCTCAACGTCTATACAAAGGATTACGTATGGGCAATATTGAAACCGTCCTTTCCAGTAGTATCGCTGCTGTCTTTTTTGCTGCTTTTGTTGTTGCTGGAACTATGTGGTATGGTTCAGCAACTACTCCGATCGAATTATTTGGTCCCACTCGTTATCAATGGGATCAGGGATATTTCCAGCAAGAAATATATCGAAGAGTTGGTGCTGGACTAGCCGAAAATCAAGGTTTATCAGAAGCTTGGTCTAAAATTCCCGAAAAACTAGCTTTTTATGATTACATTGGGAATAATCCGGCAAAAGGGGGGCTATTCAGAGCGGGCTCAATGGACAACGGGGATGGAATAGCTGTTGGTTGGTTAGGACACCCCATCTTTAGAGATAACGAAGGGCGTGAACTTTTTGTACGTCGTATGCCTACCTTTTTTGAAACATTTCCAGTTGTTTTAGTAGATGGAGACGGAATTGTTAGAGCTGATGTTCCTTTTAGAAGGGCAGAATCAAAGTATAGTGTTGAACAAGTAGGTGTAACTGTTGAGTTCTATGGCGGTGAACTTAACGGAGTTAGTTATAGTGATCCTGTTACTGTTAAAAAATATGCTAGACGCGCTCAATTGGGTGAAATTTTTGAATTAGATCGTGCTACTTTGAAATCCGACGGTGTTTTTCGTAGCAGTCCAAGGGGCTGGTTTACTTTTGGACATGCTTCGTTTGCTTTGCTTTTCTTCTTCGGACACATTTGGCATGGTGCTAGAACCTTGTTCAGAGATGTTTTTGCTGGTATTGACCCAGATCTGGATGCTCAAGTGGAATTTGGAGCATTCCAAAAACTTGGAGATCCAACTACAAAAAGACAAGTAGTCTGATACAACATTGTTCTGGTATCTTTCGCCTCTACTTTTTTTGACTCTTGCTATTTCTTTATCCAGGAGATGATCCAAAATAAACAGATATGGAAGCTATAATTGTAAACCACGATCGAATCTATGGAAGCATTGGTTTATACATTTCTCTTAGTCTCGACTCTAGGGATAATCTTTTTCGCTATCTTTTTTCGAGAACCACCTAAAGTTCCAACTAAAAAGACGAAATAATTTTTCATTATCTCAATTGAAGTAGTAATAAGCCTCCCAATATTGGGAGGCTTATTACTTCAACTAGTCCCCGTGTTCCTCGAATGGATCTCTTAGTTGTTGAGAGGGTTGCCCAAAAGCGGTATATAAGGCGTACCCAGTAAAACTTACAAGTAAACCAGATATAAATATGGCGATTAGGGTTGCTGTTTCCATTAGTATTTAGTATATAATTTCAAGACCGCAATGGATCTATGATAAGATCGTTTATTTACAACGGAATAGTATACAAAGTCAACAGATTTCAATTAATACAATAGAATTTATGGCTACAAAAACCGTTGAGAGTAGTTCCAAATCTGATCCAAGACGAACTAATGTAGGGAGTTTGTTGAAACCATTGAATTCAGAATACGGTAAAGTAGCTCCTGGATGGGGAACTACTCCTTTGATGGGTGTTGCAATGGCTCTATTTGCTATATTCCTATCTATTATTTTGGAGATTTATAATTCTTCTGTTTTACTGGACGGAATTTCAATGAATTAGATCCACAATAAATAAAAAGTCTTAGCTTTTCAATAAAAAATGTATTATTTAGGGCTCGGATTTCTAGCCCATGGTAGTTCGACCGCGGAATTTCTTTGTTTCTGTATTTCCGGAATATGAGTGTGTGACTTGTTATAATTGATCCTAGTTTGATAGTACAGAGAATGGGTCTGTCATCTTGATGGAGATGGGTTGTATCTCGTCGGATATTTATTCTAGTATCTGGAACACGGAATATATGAAATAGATCACGAAATATTTAAACTATGATTCATACTTAATATTTAGACCCCGTAGCCGGACTCAAAAAAATTTCAAAGAATTAAGTTATAATATAGAAAGACTTTGACTCGTTCAAACTCCTCTTTATGCTTTGCTTATTTTGACCCATGAACCCATATTTCTTTGGATTTTTTTATATCCATTCATATTGATTAAATAAGTGATAAGTGATGATCCAATGATTTTTACTCAGGGAATCTTTGGGCTTAACTTGAAGGTTTTATTTAATCTTTTATTGAATCATCGTGGTTATAGTATGAATCTGAGGTTTCGATCGATTCATAGGGTCTTAACAAGAGAATTCCTATCAATAATATAATAAAGAAAATAAAAGCCATCTTACAATTACATAAAACTCCAAAAATCAACTAAAATGAAATAGGGAAAGAGAAGATTC